TACATGCCACTCAACCAAAGAAAGATGATGGATAGTTGACCGAAATGAGCACTAAATACTTTTCGGGAGATCTCCTCCAAATCATTGGTATGGCTATCGAAATCGTGAGCATCAGCATGTAGGTTCCAGATCCAAGTGGTAGTATCAGGGCCCTTAGCTATTGTCCTTGAGAAATGGCCGGGTCTGGCCCATTCCTCGAATGAAGTTTTTATGGGATCCCTATCCACCAAAATCTTCACTTCTGGTTCCGGCGAACGAATAATCATTGAGTCCTCCTCTTTCCGGACAACACATACGAAGAGACCCGCCAACAAACAGTAAAGTAATTAGTGAACCTCTGAGAAATATATATTTATGATTAGTTCCTTTCTATCCCCCACAATTTTCCTTAGTTATTCACTAGAGCAATTATGAGCAATTATGATATGGAAGTCTATCCGGGGCAAGTGTTCGGATCTATTATGACATATCTATGAGGTGCTCAACGGACCGTTTTCTTGTAAATCCCTTCCCGACGCGAGCCAAAAACGACTTTTTGGCCCAACCTAGTCTACTCATATTTCGATGTATGAGTGCCTAGATGGGTCTACTTGTATGCTACGTTACATGCAACGTATTACGCCATTACAAATCACAAGATCTCTCATTAGTCATTACTAAGATAAGAAATATCCCGATATCGATTTTAGACATCTTTTTGATTAGTTAGTAATCGCTAAGAGAAAGGAAGAGATTCTGTGCCATATGCATATATCGTCTACCCCTATAAGGTACCAAATGAAATAAAAAGAACGATCTTAGAAGGGATATAATGAAATTCCTCTATCGACTCCCCCGGGTCAACAATCTATTTGATGGATCCAACAAACAATTTAAGTGAATTCAATTCAAAAAGAAAGTGTTCTTATTCGAACCGCCCTGTGATCTTCAACCAATTCTGTGCTTCAATATAATTACCAGGAGTAAGCGCTATGGCTTGTTTCCAATACTCAGCAGCTTGATCGAACCAAGCCTCCGCAATTTCTGAATCTCCCTGTCGAATGGCCTCTTCTCCCCGGTCGGAATAGGTAGGTCAATTCCTTCCCTTAGAACCGTACTTGAGAGTTTCCTGCCTCATACGGCTCAGCAGTCAACTCTTTTTTGGCGTTACATCTTTCTTAATCTACCGTATCTAGCTGAATGAGATTTATCGGAGATCTATCCCTTCTTGGATTAGCCAAATCAAATAACCTGAAGAGGTTAAGTTAATTACATGAGTTTCAAACTCCGATTTGGATCAATAATCAGTTTTATCTCTTCTCCCACTCTCAGAAGAATGAAGCATAGATATCTCCCTCTATTCTTAGAGTTTTCTGAAAGTTAACTATCTCGGTTTCGTCTAGAAATTCATATAGAATCTTTGAAAAAGACTTTCTTCGATAAGAAAAAAGGACTTACTCTCCTTGGGATCTGATACTACACCGCTGCTCAATACCTTAGTGGATCAACCCTATTACATAAGTTGATTCCTAACTTTTATGTCATATTATGACATACATAAGTAAGCAGGTCTTATTGTATCGGCCAAAAACCTCAATAATTGATCTTTACGGTGCTTCTTTTATCAATTAGATCCTTTATCCATAGAATCTAGTATATGGGCTATACTTAGTTCTTCATATATCGGCTTCTATGAAGTCCGTTTTTTTGCTACAGCTTCTAAAAATCGTTCCCTTTGGACAATGGATATGTAGAAAGCCTATTTTTTTTGTTTCTCCTTAGATTTCCTAGTACTAGCAATAAGAGGTTTTCATACTAGCGGATTTGATCTTTCTTTCCTTCTTTCTATTTCTATAGTAGAGATAGTCGCACGTAATGGCAGATCACGGCCATATTATTAGAAGCTTGTGGTAAGAATGGATTTCGTTCTAGTGCTCGGAAATAATATTCCAAAGCCTTCGTATGTTCTCCGTTACTTGTGTGTATAAGGCCTATATTATAGAGTATATAACTTCGATCGTAGGGATCAATTTCTGGTCGCATAGCTTCATAATAATTCTGTAAAGCTTCCGCATAATTTCCTTCAGATTGAGCTGACATCCGTTACGGTCGTTCATTCCAAGGATCTCCGTTCCAGAACCGTACGTGAGATTTCCATCTCATACGGCTCCTCCCTTCTGCGCATAATATAATAATAAGGGAAATAATCCATTCCATGGAATCAAACAAAAAAGATTGAAATATTTTCCTTATGAACTGACAGGGGCTAGTGTTTTTACAAGAAATCTCTAGCCAGCCTTCCTGCAAGAGGTCTTTTCTTACTTAATACCAAACATGTTGGTCTTTCTTAGATAAAAATGGTAACTCCAGCAATTTCTTTGTTCTTAACGCCCCATATTTCCAGGAATTAGTCACTTCAACGATCTTTGATGGTTATACGGGTATCCAAAGTACGAACGAGATGGATGTTTGTTGTCCTAACCATTCTTGGTAGTCCCGATCCCGATAAGAAGAAGGGGGAATTAGATAACAAAGTTTTCGTTTTGTTGATTCCTAGGTGTAGTGCTTCTTCCCCTATGCCACCTATTGGTACTATTACAGTAGAATTGACATGCAATACAGAACCTATAGGTGTAACCTTTCGCTCAATACTAGAATCGACAATTGAAGCATCTGAGGTTGCATCAATCGAGGATACACGACAGAAGGGATTGCTCTATCTCCAAACTTCACCTTCACCAAGCGTAGGTTTTTACCAATCTTTTTCTTTCCATACCGAATTGTGTCTCTTTTTTGTAAGAATAAGAATAAATTAAATAGGGTGGTAAGTAAGAAAAAAAGAATCAAATCGCACCATCTCTGTAATAGGTAAATGCCTCTTTTTCTCCCGAAGTTGTCGGAATTATTCGTAATAAGATATTGGCTACAATTGAAGAGGTTTTATCAATAAAATTTCCATTTATCCGAGATCTAGGCATAGGTTGCAATCCATTTTATAATTCTTCTCATTACCCCTCGCGGGTAAATGATCCCACAACAAAGGAATTGTACGATACGAAATGACATAAAAAAGACTAATAACTAATTATCAAATCAAAAAATGTGGATCTTTTACTCAGTACTTTTGGGAAGGGATCAATAAGGAACTATTTGAATACGGTTGGATTTTCGATTCCAATTTAGTAGTATACCAATGAGACTATTAGCTATTTAATCGAAATGCAAGAATCAAGGAATTTTTTCTACAGATTCCAATACTAATATAATAAACAATAACCTATCCTATAATAACCTAACCCAAATTTGATTTCACAAATTTGATTTCATTATGATAATAAAAAATGGATGGAATAAGCATTCCATGATAAAAATGGGGTAACTATCCATTTTGTGTGCATAGCGTGTAGACACCATAAGATTATAGGATGAAAATCCATAGGATGATTCATCAATTTGTAATAGATCCATAGCTCATGGGAGGGGTTGTTGTTGAAAAATCTGAAATGAAACTGGAAAGGATCCATCGGTTGATTCATTCCAACCCGTTGGTTTAATCCCGTAGAAATAAAATATCAATAAGATGGGAGCGTCCGTCGTTTTGACAAGGATGAATACGTTTTTCTTTTTTATCCCTCGAAACTTGAAGGAAGATCGTTCCTTGACGAAAAGTTTGATATGATAATGGATCGGTCGTACCTGTACTCAATAATATGAGTGACTCGCTATTCACTTGGTTTCTGGGTCATAATTAATAAGATAAGGTTATGTAGGAGAGATGGCCGAGTGGTTGAAGGCGTAGCATTGGAAATGCTATGTAGGCTTTTGTTTACCGAGGGTTCGAATCCCTCTCTTTCCGTATCCTCATCTAATTCACCAACGCTACCAACCACACAATGTATCAAATACCAATTGATACCGTTATTCTAAGAGAAGAGAAAGACCCTTCTTTATAGAGTATAGAGATTTTTTTCTATTCCTAATTACTGTGCTGTGATACGTAAAAGGAAAAGAACAAAAGGAGGGGGAAGAAAAGAGCGGACAGGACAGTAAATGAAAATATCACTGCTGATCCATTTGCGATACGTGAATGGGATAAAAATCCGGATCAAATCCCTCTACTTCTTTCAGCGAAAAAGGGACAAAACAAAATTGTCCGAAACTTTGCTGGGTTGGGTATTTTAGGTTCAAGTTTGTCGGGAATAATATTCTACGATTAGCAATTCATTGACTTTCAAACCGACCCATTTACTATCTATTATTTGATTTACTACCCCTTTATATTGCAATGAGTGCAGAGTCAGATGTTTTGGCAATTCCGCGTTGGAGGATGAATCCATATGATTTTGAATCAAAGCTCTGGATCTTTGTTTATCCTTCGTAGTAATAATATCTCGGGGTTTGCAGCGATAACTTGGTATATCTACTAGACGACCATTAACTAAAATATGTCCATGGTTAACTAATTGCCTGGCTCCAGGAATAGTTGAAGCCATACCCAATCGAAAAAGAATGTTATCCAAACGCATCTCAAGTAGTTGCAGTAAAACTTGACCCGTCGAACCGTTTGCTTTTCCAGCGATACGAACATATCGAAGTAGTTGTCGCTCCGTCAGACCATAATGAAAACGCAATTTCTGTTTTTCTTCTAAACGAATACGATATTGAGATCTTTTCCCGGAGCGGGATTGGTTTCTAAGATCACTTGCGGACCTAGGTTTTTTACTAGTTAGTCCCGGCAAAGCCCCCAGACGGCGTATTTTTTTAAAACGAGGTCCTCGGTAACGAGACATAAAGACTCCTTATTTTACAGAATAGGATAAACCTTAAGACTGAACTAAACGATAAACAAAGCGAAACCCACTGAAGTGCTAATGCTAAAAAGAGAAATTAGATGAATTGTATCAATACCCGGATTATTTTGTATATATGTATATATGGTAAGTAAGTATCCCACGATTTGTTCTGTAGAGATACAACTGCTCCAATAAGTTTTTTACTCATAATTGAATTGGAATGTAAGTTCCTGCGACATAGACATAATAGATCGGGAACCCGAGATTTGGAAGAAAAAAGGGAAGAGTCTTTTCACTCTTCCTTTATCTCAATGAGACATTACTCTTCCTTTATCTCAAGGAGACATTATCAATCATGGATAATAAATCGATAGGAAAAAGCCGGCTATCGGAGTCGAACCGATGACCATCGCATTACAAATGCGATGCTCTAACCTCTGAGCTAAGCGGGCTCAACTCACATAACATAAAAATAAAATAGTGAGTTAGTTCAGTAAGCTGCTGGGATCTTAGCTTATTATAGCTAAGCTAGTCTATTTAGTTATAACGGATCTGGCCTAAGAATGCAATCCGGATCATAATGGGATTATGCATTCCTCTGATTTTATTCGTAAAGATAGGAAAAAGAAGAAGAATATTGACCGTTCCACTATTTCAGATCGAGCAGGGAAAATGTGCGGAGGAGAGGCAGATATATGTGGGATATAGCTATCCATATTGAATTGCGGATACATCAATGATAGAATCATTTCTGGTTCTGATTGAACCAAACACTGGTCTGATGGAGCTGAAAGGGTTAAAAATAGGAGCAGGCACTTTTTTCCGATATCGGATCGGTATTTATGAATGGTTCTAACAGGAAGGAAAGAGGGGAATGGAATCACAATAGGATCTCGGCCTCAAAAGAAAGGGAAAGGGGATATGGCGAAATTGGTAGACGCTACGGACTTGATTGAATTGAGCCTTGGTATGGAAACCTACTAAGTGGTAACTTCCAAATTCAGAGAAACCCTGGAATAAAAAATGGGCAATCCTGAGCCAAATCCTGTTTACAGAAAACAAGGGTTCCTTTCCTAGAAAGCGAGAATCAAAAAAGGATAGGTGCAGAGACTCAATGGAAGCTGTTCCAACGAATGGGGTTGAGGGGTTGGTAGAAGAATCTATCCATCGGAACTCTGAGGGGATGATCCTATGTACTGAAATATCAAACGATTAATCACAACCCGAATCCTTATTTTTTTTATTTTCTTATTTATATTATATAAATATTAGAATAAATATATTCTAATAACTAATAATAATTAGTTCATAACTCTTGTGTTCTGAATCGATCCCAATTTGAAAGAAAAATAAAATATTCAGTGATAAAATCATTCACTCCAGAGTATAAGGCTGGGAGAGAAATGACTGATCGAACGAGAATAAAGATAGAGTCCCATTCTACCTGTCAATGCTGACAACAATGCAATTTGTTTGTAGTAGGAGGAAAATCCGTCGACTTTAGAAATCGTGAGGGTTCGAGTCCCTCTATCCCCAATAAATGCCTAGTTTACGACCTAAGCATTTATCCTCTTTTTTCGCCAGCGCTTCCAAATCAAATTAGAAGCGGTTCAAAATTAGATATGAGATGTTTATCATTCGCTCGACTCTTTGACAAACGGATCCTAGCAGTTTCTCTCTTGCTTCAGCAGCTAAATGCAGTATATGTCCAAACGAACATAACATATGTATATGTATTATTTGTATACAAGGATATACAAGGAATCCCATTATTGAATCATTCATAGTTCATATCCCTTACAAAGAAAGGTTTAAAAAAAAAATCCAAAGAAAAAGAAATCCCAGGACTTGTAATGTTTCTTTAGTACCTTTAAATGAATTGACACAGATCCATGTCCTACAGTAGGATAATGTATAGAGGACGGTCGGGATAGCTCAGCTGGTAGAGCAGAGGACTGAAAATCCTCGTGTCACCAGTTCGAATCTGGTTCCTGGCATATGGTTAATGTATCTCTTTGTATACATACAAAGAGAAAATGAATATGGATCGGGATACAATACATATTCGTTACATTAATAGTCTAGTAGTTATTCATCGAGGTATCTACAACATACATCCCGACCGACCCTTGTGGATCGGCAAAGGAATATATTCCTTCTTCTCTTTTGTTTGTCCCTACTATCCTTCCTTTGTCTCATGTTAATACTCCATACATATCCGAAGTTGTCTGAAAGACACAGAAGTCTAGTCTGTCCAGAGGGCTGAGGGGTAGGAATAGAAAAGATCATTTCCGATCCAGTACAAATCCAATCTGATCCCTTTTCATTTCTTAATTTTCCAATTTTTTCGCCCCTTCCCACATTTTTTGCTTTCCGGGGCCCATCTAAGTGATGTGCGCGGTACATAGTTCATGATGTATCTTTTGATTCATCCTATTGGCTCCGCCCATCCCCCAATGGATATGATACCTTGCATATTGGGTAATATTAATTTACTCGAATTAATTATATATAAATAAACCTCGAACTCCCTTTTTTATCCCATCATAATACGAATGACATGAGAGTCCAGTTACTCTATCTAGACGAGAAAGAACGTAAAAATACTCCTTCTTGAGTCTTGTAAGCTAAGATAAGTTTCTTATCATTCAATAAGAATAAGCATCCTGTTCTTATCATTCAATAAGCATCCTGTAGTTCATAGAAATTAGGGGCAATATAATCCTTGCGTAGGGGCCAACCAATCCAACTTTCGGGCATCAAAATCCGTTTCATGCGTGGATGATTATCATAAGAGATTCCCAACATATCATAAGACTCCCGTTCTTGAAAATCGGCGCTTTTCCAAATCCAGAAAACAGACGGGATTCTAGGATTACTCCTTGGGACAAATACTTTTATGCATACCTCTTTCGGTTGGTCCGTACTATACTGTATTCTCGTCAGATGATACACACTAGCTAGCAATCCACCCGGTGCTACATCGTAGGCACATTGGGAACGTAGATAATTGTAACCATATACGTATGAAATGACAGCAATGGAGTACCAATCCTCGGGCTTTATTTGTAAAGTCTCTACTCCTTGGTGATCAAAGCCCAAAGATCTATGAACCAGCTCGTGTTTAACTAGCCAATCGGATGAACGACCCTGCATCTTCTTGATCTCCCCCACATATTTATATGAAGTATTTTACATTGACGATGAAATTTATGAAGATTGATCCACCGTTTGTTATTCTGCACAAAACATCCTATTTAATTCACTAATTCGTGAGAAGATACTGAACTCTTGTATTTGAAAAATGCTTCAGAAGGTATCTCTGAAGTCGATGTCGATTGATAGAGTAATCCTTGATCGTAATTTACAGCACGAGTACTGCGTCCAAGATGAAACTTGTGATTAGTGGTAAAACATCGATTTTCCTGTTGGGACCCCGTTCTATCTTCATAGATTTCTCGAGATACCTTCTTACGAAGTTTCGTTATAGCGTCTATAATTGCCTCTGGTTTAGGTGGGCAGCCTGGCAAATAGACATCAACGGGGATTAACTTATCGACTCCCCGAACGGTACTATAAGAATCGGTACTGAACATTCCTCCTGTAATAGTACAGGCTCCCATAGCAATTACATATTTTGGTTCAGGCATTTGTTCATATAGTCTTACTAAAGAAGGAGCCATTTTCATTGTTACTGTACCGGCTGTTAAAATAAGGTCGGCTTGCCTAGGACTTGATCTTGGCACCAGTCCATAACGATCAAAATCGAATCGGGAGCCTATTAATGAGGCAAATTCAATGAAGCAACAACTGGTACCGTAGAGAAGCGGCCATAAACTGGAAAGTCTTGACCAATTCGAAAGATCATTCAATGTAGTTGAAATAACTGAATTGGGGGTTGTTCGGTCAAAGAGCGGAAACTCCATAGAATTCATAACTGTCTCAATGGAACCCTTTCCTTCTTTTTTATTGTCTGAATATTCAGGAGCTAAGACCATTCCAATGCTCCTTTTCGCCATGCATAAACTGAACCAACAACTGGGATAAGCACGAAAATCAAAGCTTCTATAAATACGTATACGCCCAATATATCAAAACTCACGGCCCATGGATAAAGAAAGACCGTTTCGACATCAAAAACAACAAAAACGAGAGCAAACATGTAATAGCGGATTCGGAATTGTATCCAAGCATCCCCTATTGGTTCTATACCCGATTCATAACTGGAGAGCTTCTCTGGTCCTTCACTAATTGGGGCTAAAACCCCGGAAATTATAAATGCCAAAATAGGAATAACACTTGATATCATCAGAAATGCCCAGAAAATATCATATTCGTAAAGCAGAAACATAGATGTACTCCTATGAATATAGAATATACCGAATTCATTGATTAATTAGAATTGTAATTGTCAATTTATCCATAACTCCAACTGCTTACTCGAAACAAGAATTGATTGTGATCGAACCACATAGTTTGTTCGATGTGGGTCATGTCTTGTTTCAAGATTCATCTAACAGAAGCCCACTTACTTATTTATATTATATTTCTTGGTGTGGTGTAGGCATATCATGCTCTTATATTATACGAATAATTATTATACGAATAATTCTCATTTTTCTTTTTCCTCAGGTTCCCCATAAAAACGAATGAAATTCATTCTAAATTCTAATGAATTGAAACTTATTCATTTTCATTAATCTGAAAAAACAATTCATTTTCTAATTCTAAATATACCATACAATAACTCCATATAACTACTATAATAACTATAACTTATTGGTAATGGAATTTTTTTAGATAAAAGAGTTTTTTCTCTTTTCTTTTTATTTAAGAGTTATAGTTATATAGTTAATATTATGTATTAGTACTTACATTTACATATAACATAAGAAAACAACTCATTATAGGATTACCCTGACCCCCTATTGAGTTATTTAGTTAAAGTTAGACGTCTTGAAAAAGTCACTCCATTTCGGACCAATTCTTAGTGCTACGCGATTTGGATTGACTCAAAATCCTTGTTTTGTTAATGGAGTAACCCCTAGGGAGACCAAGATGTTAGATTTCAGGGCAATAAAAAAAGGAGTTTTTTGAAGCATCCCCACATGTTGGAGCGTGGCCCGATAGTGGAATCGTTTAGTTTAAATCATAAAATCATAAGTATAAGTGAAGTGATCCCCATAAAAGATTTCTGGTCTAATCGTGCGTTATCAAACGATAGGTTCTAATTCTAGAAACCAAACCTATACCCATAGAAATAGAAGAGAGAACAAACGTCGATACATTTCTTTCATTAAATAAGACTAAGATCAATTCATTGTTTCAGAGATAGTGAATTTTATTGTTTCAGAGATAATGAATTTTGATTGTTGTTTTACAAAAAGGCGATGAATCTAGGTCTAGAGATTCATAACTCTTCCAAGCCCAAAAGACACTAATCTTCTTGCATAAAGTATGAATTGGTAGAATTCAAATGGTGAGCAATTGGAGTAGATTCAGATACAAAAAAATTAGTATTAGTATTGTACAAAGAAAAATGACTACTTAACTACTTACTTTGCTAGTCCAGTTATATGAATACAATTTAACACCGAAACTTACGAAAGAGTTTCTTTTTTCTCTGGCTTTTCTTTTCCACAAATCCAAGAATAGGTCCTAGATTACTACCTATCTGGTTGGCCCGGATAGGAGGTTTGTTTTAGCCTCATGTTATTATTTTGACTTCATTGATTGAATGTGATTAGGTATACCTAAGGCGCATCAATAACTCTTTCATCATGGGCAGTAAAGTAAAAGAGGAAAAAGGTCGTATGTAATTCGATATTGGAAAAATGCCTATTAGATGGAATAAACTTTTTTTCACTTTGATATCCCTAGGGATATCTTGKACACGCGGGAAKGCCTTCTTATAWATGGSCCAAGCGGTCAWAGGCAGCGCTAAKGASATGAWMAAATGGGTACAAAAGCATACAATAAATCAATCAAATAAATAATATATTATTTAGGTAAATAAAGGTAAATAATATATTATATAGGTATAGGGCTATACGGACTCGAACCGTAGACCTTCTCGGTAAAACAGATCAAACTGATTATTATCGAAATGATTCGAACTGTTTCAAAGACCCAACATGCATTTTTGTGCATTGGGCTCTTTCATCAACTGATGGATCAATCAGTTAGTCCACCATATTTTATCTTTATATGAAGATAACGAGATGGCTCCATGTGCTCTGATTCTTTATTTATATTCTGATCCAGGAGCAATACCAAAGTGTTTCAAAGGATTACCTTGACGTAGGTCTGTCTTAGGCCTAGATCAACCTCAATAGAGTCCCTGTCGTTCCGCTTCAAGCGTAAAATATGATACTTCATACACCTCAAAGTTCATAGGACGAAAGGAGGTTATTTTGAGGTCCCTATTACTCATTAGGCCTAACATTGAATTAACTGGGTATTCACCTTATCAATGATAAAATCAATGGTGGGTTCTATTTCGTATCCGAATTGGAACTGAATCGAACCCAATACTTGTCAGGCTATTGTTCTCTTGTTCTCTCGAATCAATGGAGTAAGACATCAATCTTTCATTTCAATAAGAGAAGATCCATTTCTTTGATTGCATGATGAACTCCCCTGAAAAGCATTGGCGCACGTGTAAACGAGGTGCTCTACCAACTGAGCTATAGCCCTTGTGATAGATATCTTATCACATAGATCATTTCTTGTCAAGAAAGATATTACATGATCTAACACGATACCCTAATCCGTTTCCTGCCAAGGATTGATATTGCTTAGAAGCCATATTCCATCTATAATAAATACCCGATACGATGCGCTCTATTCTTTATCTTTGTGATGATAAATGACCTACTTAACTCAGTGGTTAGAGTATTGCTTTCATACGGCGGGAGTCATTGGTTCAAATCCAATAGTAGGTAGAACTTATTAGGTACCGGAGTCAATGAATGGCATCTAATAAGTTTTTCTACCCCCCCCCCCCTTTTCTTTTATGGATTTTGTATCTTTCCCTTATTCCCATCCCGCTCACTACTCTTGTTCGTTACATCAATCAGATTGATTCTACTTTATTGTACGGAATCCAATATGGTGTATAAACAGAACTTTTTATTCTTATGGATTATGTGGATCAGCTAGTACGATAGGATCAGCTAGAAATAGCATTGATAGCCTCTACTCGTGCCCTAGCTCGTCTGAGAGCTAAATTCGCCTCAATTACGTGTCTCTTGCCTTCTGCTTTACTCAAGTTAGCTTCAGCTATTTCAAGAGTTTGCTGAGCTTCTTGCGGATCAATGTCACTACCCTTCTCCGCATCATTTACTAATATGGTGATTTCATTATTGCCTATTCTGGCAAACCCCCCCATCAGAGCCATCGTTAACCATTGGTCGTCGAGGCGTATTCTTAAAATACCAATATCTACGGCCGTGGCAATAGGGGCGTGGTTTGGTAATACGCCGATTTGGCCACTATTAGTACATAAAATGATTTCTTTCACTTCTGAATCCCAAATAATTCTATTTGGAGTCAGTACACAAAGATTTAGGGTCATTTCTTCTATTTGCTCTCTACTTCTAAGTTCATAGCCTTCGCGGTAGCTTCATCGATATTACCTACCAAATAAAAGGCCTGCTCGGGAAAACTATCTAATTCTCCGGAAAGTATCAGTTGAAACCCCCTAATTGTTTCTGCGAGACCAACATA